TCCTTAGGCCGAGCAGCGGAGTAAGGCTGCGAGTAGAGAAGAGAACACTTACAGAATAAAAAGACTATCTAATCAGATTGACCTCACCTGATGGCTTGGAAAAGACTTCTATTCTGACTTACGCCCTGGATTCATTCATATAATGCTTGTTTACGGCTTATCAGCCCCCCATCCCTACTTGACTAAGCTAAGGAACTACTGAAAATGGCACGAAATCACAGACGGAAGTAATCAATCACGCTACTCATACGGGAATATGAAAGCTACTAGGCCTGCTTAGGCCTGTTGATGGCGGATGGAAGTACCGAGGTGCGTTTGGATCAAAAGAATATACTGCTGAACCTAGTGACTGACTACTTTATGCAACTACTCGCTAGTTAGCCTTAAAGCTAGCTCTCACTAACAAAGCCAGTGAAATCTCCATCAGCTTTGTGTTTCAGGGTATACCCCCGCCTTTTCTAAGGTGCCATTACTTGCCCTTTCCGCCGGTTGTCTTAAACTTGTCTTATTGCTGCTTTGTCTTAGTGCTTTACTTGCCTTCAACATTGTCTCTTAATAACAAAAAAGGAAAGAAGAAGCTGCTAGTACCAGCAATTCTTCAATCTTTGTATCAGTTCGAATGCAAGTATCCGCTGTTTCAATGGTAGAATGTCAGTGAAATGCCATAAGGGTAAATACCAGTCTTAGCTGTTTGAAATGCTTAACATCAGCTAGTTGCTCGAGTGCCTTTTATCGAGAGTTCTTCTAGGAGCTTTAGCTCGAATACCAACATCAGCTCTCTTGCAGACCCTGCTTGAAAATCGAGAGAAAACGGATTAGTTAGAGCTAGCAGAGGCTAGAGCAGCATATGATCCATCAGTGGCAGAGCCAGATGCAGTAGTTCCTATGGTTTACCCTGAACAAGTAGTTTCAGCAACAGTAGACCCAGCATTTAGAGAGCGATACCACCCTGCAAAGGCAGGGGGAAAGCTATAGGCATCAGCAGAAAGGCAAGCAAAGGCGTAGGTAGCAGATCTACCAGCATCACTATCGGTCAACTTCAAGTGCTTAATTAACTGCTCCATCAACAGAAACGACTGAAGCGGCTGCAGGAAGGTACGCAGCTTACTTAGATGCTACTGGTGGATCATATGTTCCCACCTATGTCTCTAGTGATGCTTCAACCTTCGTTTCTGCTGCTCCTGCTGGGTATAGAACTTAGAAGGGTACTGATCCTGGATCTACTACTGGCCCTGCTCGCTTTGTTTATGCTCCTGTGGGGACTGGCTTTCGAACTGACTCGACATCCGCTGAATAAATTCCTCCCCGGGTGAATCCGGATACCAAGCAAGTATATCCCTGACTAATGGGAAGACCCCCTCTATGATCCGGAGAACCGGCACACTGACCCTATATCAATCACCGCCCGCGTTATCAATGGAATGATTAGCTAACCTTCGACGGTCTGTGAAGTCTTTCCCCCCGGCTCTTCAATCCTAGTATACGAAAGGTCATGTCCATTCATTCCCGAGGTAGTCCTCTACCAAGCAAGAGGAATCTCTTTCTCTTAGCCTATCACCGCCTTAAAGCCTTAAAGAAGGGAAGCCCACGGAGCGGGACCGCTTTCCTTTTATGCTTCCCTACGTGGAAAATGAATCAAACCAGTTTTCCGTTTTCCAGGCGCCTGCTGGTATTCTAAAAAAATGGTTATTGTTTATGCTCGTATAGCAAAAAAATGATTTATTGGGAGGGCCATGAGAAATCCACTTTGTACCTTCGTTTCGTCATCAAAGCCTCTTCTCCCGTCCAAACTCTCTTAATCAGTCAAGCAAGCAATTTGAATAGGGATTATGAACAGGCCCTTATCTTAGCCTTACCCGTTCGATTGATTGTTCTAAAGTCGAAGTCGTTTCGTTAAGTCAAATTGAAAGGTCGGTTTTGTCAGTGAAACAATGGAAAGGGGGATCGGACCAACTCTGGAACTTTTAGGCTAATTAAAAGCCAAAACAAAAGAAAAATATCGGCACTGCGGTCAACAAACAAAGGAAATTAAAACACTCCCTTCTTTCCTTTTTTGTTATTTAAGCGAAAATGATGAAAACCAGATCGAACTCTAAAGTCAAGCCTTTCATTCCTCTTGTTCAAATGCTTTCCCTTGGCTTCGGTGCCAGCTAGGACTGGTAGCATGGTCTTCTCTTAGGCTTTCTCTTGGTGGAGGAATGGGAGCTGCACGTTAGCACTTGACTTTCTGACTTTTCCGGCATAAGAGGTCTTGTCTCTTTACTGTTTTAGCGGAATAAGCAGTCTTGGTGCTTTGGGCGTGGCACTAGTCTGACTGTGCTTTCCTAGCCTTTGGCTATTCTTGATCTGATCTTGCCAGGAAGAAGGGCATCCAACAGCCTACAGACAGAGTGATGGTGATGCTTCTGTCATATATTATGATAGTCTATTTTTGCATTTTTGAGGAATCCGTATAAATAGACTGTTTGGCTTAGTGTTCGTATCAAACTCTAAAAAGAGGTTGTTTTCTTGCAATTGAATCAAAAGGAACTGTTCTTACCTCAAAGGGAGTGCAGCCAGCCTATCCATCAGAACATAATATAGGAAAGTCTTCCCTCTCCCTCGTAAACTCGGTCGAGCTGCTTCGCTCCTCGCTACTGTAATAATTTCAAATGTCTTTTTATACACTGGCGCGGATGATTGCCCCTAAGGCACCGATGGACCAACGCCTTCGTCTATCACCCGAATTTCTTGATTCACGGCGTCGAGTATTTGCACTTTCGATTTCGTGACTCGACCTGTAGACGGTGATACCGCCACCTTCGGAGACGTGATCCTCTCTTATTCACTTGTGCCGGTGCTCATGAAAAGCTTGGAGGTCGGCGCCTGTGTTCTGGCTCTGGGGGGGATGCTCGGCTAAGAATATCGACCCAACTTGCTTACCAAGCGAAAGGAATACCTCCTTCAATCAGCAAAAAGAGGGACCCTTGAGCATATTCTTATAGATTCGTTAGAATGATTGGCTCCGTTTTCGGATCCAGGAGTTTCAGTATAGTAGGCGAGTACAATGGGAATCAATCAAGGTTCTTTTATGGCAGTCCAGCTATTTGACTCGGAAACCGCTAGTCAACTCGTAAGCATAGCCAGGGGAGTCTCTTTCCGGAAGATTCAATCATTAATATTCGTGGAAACCCCGGCAAAAGGGCTTACGGGAATATTCCCGTAAATCGATTAACATTTCCAGATATATATGGCATACGTTATTCTCGGATCTCAGAGACAGATGGAGTCAGTCTTGTTACCCTCACCGGATCAGTTCGGGCTGGCGCACGACGCCCTCAGAGAAAGAATCTTTCCGGAGATTTTCAAAACTCAAAAGAAGAACTAAAGCCCTGATCACGGATCAAGATGCAAAAACAGAATGACAAATAGAAGAAGCGGTCAACCAAGCGTATAGACCCTTTTCTTTTGATCCAGCAAAAGTGGATAGGACTAAAGAATAGCAGCAAATCTCGAAGCAGGAACTCCTTCTTGAGTTTTCCAAGATCGGCTGGGCCTAAAGTCAAGCCCCTTTTCTCCATTCCACAAAAAAGACGGAGAAGTGCCTTCTATACGCTAATACACAAAAAATCATACCTACCACACACAGAAGAAAGCATCAGAGATGGTGATCCACCAGGAAAGCACATTGACTCGATCACACCTTTTTCTGAGTACCTTTCTCCGATTTGCACAATAAGGAATTTGTCCAGGGCAGCAGTTTATACAGTTTCAAGCTCAGGGAACAAAAACAAAGAAAACTCAGTCCTTGCTCTTGCTGCGGGTGAGGATGAGGACTTTTTCATTCTCAAGGAAATAAAAAGGAGTGAACCTTAATCTAAAGCCGACTAGAGGAATAGACCAATCGAAGAATTCGACGGCTTGGAAAGAGAAATCGCTCACTGGAGCAACAAACAAATTCCTTCCTTCAGGAAAACAGGGACAAGAACTCAAGCAAAAGCAAGAAGCAACTGGACCTTCTACGACTTTGACCGCTGTTAGGACCGAATCGAATGGAAGACTAGGGGACTCAGTCAAAGACTACTTCCTCTACTTCTCGGTAGGATTCAGTATAGGGGAAAGGAGGGGGAGTTATGCTTACAAGAGAAAGCTGGCCCGAAACAAAAGAAAAGGAACTTAGCCGACATCGACCACTCTTAGGAAACTAGGCTGGACGGACTGCGGGGCTACTCAATCAGACAACCAGACTGCCTATCCAGACCAGATTACCATACTCACTAAGAGACTTGCTTGCTTCCAAGACTTGACTGCAACCTTACCACAATAGGACGAGAGGGAAATGGCCCTTCTTCAAGGTTAAGCTACCTTACCTTAGTCGACTAAGCAAGTGAGACGGGTAGACCACCCGGAAGGAAAGTAGTTTGTTGTTCAGTCTTGGTATGCGGTATTGTCCAAGTCTTTGATTACTTGACTGGACGTACCTACCCTCGTAATTGATAGATAGAAACCTATGGGAAAAGAAAACCCTGTTCTGTTTAGTTTTCTTACTAGTTCTAAAAGTGATCGTAAAGTTCCCCGCTATCGAGTGTGATAAAGCCAAGTTTTCAAGCAGCCAAAAGCTAGTTTGATTGGATGTGCCAGTAGGGCTTCCTAACGTTCTATAATCAACTTAAGCTATCACGAAAAGGCTAAAGATAAAAAAAAGCGAATCATCTTTCTTTCTATACGATACGCAATTTCGAAATCAGGGAAAAATTCATCTTGATAGCACAGGAAAGAGAGAACATCTTCCTTCTGTGACATTTACCCCGAAAAAAAAGCCTATTCTATACCAGCTTCTTCTATAGATGAGATAACTGGAGCAGATTCAATAGCAAGGGATATTCACCCAGCAGCTCAAGCAGCAGATTCTATTCTGGGCATGAATGTGCAACCTAAAGACTCGCAAGTTTTTTTCCTATACTTCCCACCGTGGCAGCCTCTAACTCTAAAGCGTTAGTATATATTATATAAAGTGCGCTTTTGGCCTTAGCAGCAAGTACCTTCTACTCCTTGGCATTCACGGATTGGTTATGTAGCAATGCTTCTTGTAAGGATCTTCAGTTTGGTTTTGATTGCCAGTGGCGTACGACCTTCTGTGCGATAGCATGGAAGATTTTGGTTTAGAGTGAAGGTGTCGAGCTGTTTTTGATGGAGACTTTATTCTCCCTCATGATTCTAATCGGAGAATTGCTAACGATGTTTAAATTGCTGTCTCTGCTTTCTATTCGAAGAAAACTGAGCCAAGTATGAAGGTAAGCAAGTTGATTGCTTGGGAATTTCCTTCCGGTTAAAATTCAATACTGATGGTGCTTCCAAGAGGAACCAAGACTTGCATTGTGCTGCCACGGGACATTCTGGTAAGTCGGGTGCTGGTGGCCTTCTCCGAGACTGTTCAGGAACATAGATCTGTGGGTATACCCGCAAAATAGCTTTCTCTACGAGCCTACAAGCTTAGCTTTGGTTTAGCTTCCAACTAAGGCTCAGGGAGTTCTTTCCCCGGGATTGAGTGAACGATCTCATAGCCCTCCACCCGTAGCCCACAAAAGCGCTTATTTATATCAAAAAATTGTGTACGATACCGCTTTCAAGCTCAAGCTTCTCGGGCTAACTTCTCAGGCAGAGTTCTTCCGCACGCAAATCTATATATCCTCCTTCTGTCTGTTCATCAAAATCAATATCTGTCCGATTGCGCTGTGGATTCAAAAAAGATTTCAAAATCCACTTTTCTTTTTAAAGAAGTAAAGCCAAAACACGGTGTCGAAGCAAGGGAAAGTGAAATCCAAAAACAGAGGAGACATGGTAGGCGATTGGTAAGCCGATGTTCTGACTATAGTTTCTAGTTCGTCACACTGAGAATGGCAGACCAGCGACCAGTAAAGCCGCTGGGGAAGTGTTTGAGGCAGAAGGTATCCATTGATGCACCTTTAGTTTAGCATCCACTTTTTTGCTTTGACGGCTCAGCACGAAGATGCTTACGAGACGCTACTCGGAAAACATTAGCTACAGGCGGCCAGAGTTGGGAAGGATTAGGCGGCAAGCACACAGTCGATAAAGTAGATCCGGCCCAGGGTTACCCTGCACTTGCAAGACGGATCGAAGGAGGAAGCCAAGACGCCAAGTTAAGATTCCAGTGGAGATGAAGACCATCAGACACCGATTCTGAGGATTCAGGACACAATACAAGAGAGAGATGGAGTCGTCTGGTTGCAACACGACTTGGGAAACGTTTTTTGATGAGCTGCTCTACAGGTGTACGAGAAAGACTATATAAAGACTATGAAGCGCTGGAAGAACACTTCAGGCAGGTCATCGATAGTTGACGACGGTGGACCTGGGGAGGAGCACTTTACTTTAAGGCGTGCCCCAGCATTACCAGCATATAGTCTTTAGAAAAGAAATTCTTGGAGCCGGCGTATGAGGCGCAAAAGGACAGATGGCATTACCAAGAACCAGAGATGGTGCGACTGAACCTCGGCACCGCTTTGTATATTAAGTCTTGCGGTGTAGTCCTTCAGAGGTATTCTTAGTGAAAGGACAATTCACCCCCCTTTACCTTTTCCGGCGTCACTTAACCACTCTGGCATTCCTAGGTGTATTCCTTCTTTTCATCGTCAGATGATAAGTAGGAGGGGCGAAACAGCGGATCAACTGGTTCACTTTTCTCTTTTTTATCTTTCGATGTTTTCGTTAATAAAGTGGATTCTTCTTAGTCTTAGAAAGAAAGGTACGATTCTATCGTGAAGAGGCCGTCCTCTGTCCCTGAAGATCTATTTAACGATCTCATAAAGGTATGTCTAGATTTGGTTGAAAGGTATGTCCCCTGGGCTCTTAAGATTCCTTATGAATCTTGGACTGGACTTCGGTGGCTACCGAAATGGTCATCGTCACCTGTTAAGGATTCGGCATTCGGCGTATCGGGAGCTAAGAAAACTCCCTTCCACCTGGAGCTCTTCGCAGTCTCCCTGTAGGATAAGGCTTCTTTGTTTGGTGCTGATGGTAACAGCCCGAGCCCGAGTCAGAACTCTAGACTATGACCATTTTCAGCCGAATGCAAAGAGTGGGCCTCTCGATACATTCTGCCTTTGTTTTGTTATTTTGATTTTCCTAGGGGGGTGTTCCCTTTCTCAATTATGACGTACTAGGTTAGGTTGCCATCTAGGTCTCGGTCGGGGGTGACTTCAAAATTCTGGTAACATTCTTCCCTTCCCTTGATTCACGATCCTTGCTGCTGAATTAATCCCCCATGTGTCGGGACCTGAACCGTGGTGGTGCTCTTCTACAGCTTCTTCAATTACATAGATAACAGCTCCTCCACTTCTGGAATTGATAAAGGAAACCTTTCCAAGCCCGAACAAGATCGGAAGAACTGATTGCTTTCTACAATAACAAAATAGTTATCTACTAGCCATGTTTTCTTTCTGTGAGAATGCCGTAGGACTCCAGGAATTTTGGAAGCGGAACATGCTCAAAAGATGCCTG